GTTTACTGAATCACATGAAATTTTATCCAACTCCATATTTGGAATGAAATGTATGAACTACGTTTGAACGGAGGAATAAAGAGAATTTTCTACTTAAATTGGAAGTTGCAACAGATCAAAATGCAAAGGAATTGATAAAACAGTCCTAGAAACAGAATTCTGTCACTTAGACTTATTAAAGTTAAAGTCATAAGGTTTTGTATATAATAGCAAAACAAAAAGGATTTCAATTATACCATTATTATGATATTACATATTTGAATTTGAGAAAAATAAAAGGATTCGGTATTTGGGAGATAAATACAAAGACAGAAAAATCAGAAACAACATAGGATCCATTTTTTTAGCACTTAACCGTCTTTATGTTAGAGATTTCGTTATTCAAAAAAAAAAAACGATTCGCAGAGAAAAGAAATATTTCTACTTTACTTTACTGATTTTTGAATAGAATATGATTTGAAGTGTATAAGAAGGGTTGCACTTATTAAACACGTATGCGGATAGCTATAATATCCGACTTCTCTTTTATTGCTGGTTCTATTCGGGACAGTCCGGGTCGTGTTCTATCAAAAGAGAATTTCTATTTAATGCAAAATTGAAGTGAAGTAGGATAATTTTCTGATAATTACCTATAGACAATATATCTAAATAATAGATATCTGTGTAACAATTTATGTTCTGGGGTTTACATATACTGATATGTTTTGTTATAATTGAAATTGAGAAGGATTTTTTGATTGAAAAAATAAATACTGATTAGTTCTGTCTCAATTTGTATTTTCTTATGTCATTAGGAAAACACAATTTGCGATTCAAATCCCAGAATTGTCATTAATTCGAACTAAGCAGTCAATAGTTAATGGTTCAAGTTTGTCGGCTGAAAATCCACATTTGATTTCTCAATAGAAAAGCCAGAGAATGTTTTTAGCATTGTGGATTTTCCAATACTATACAATCAATCGAAGGGATGGATAAAATCCAAAAAAGGGTGTTTCTTTTAGGAAAAGAATTAAGGAAAACAGGAGTCAAAATCCAAGTACAATAAAACTTCAGCAATCTGGGAAAATTTTCATCTATTTTGTATTATTTTGGCGGCATGGCCGAGTGGTAAGGCGGGGGACTGCAAATCCTTTTTCCCCAGTTCAAATCCGGGTGTCGCCTGATCAACAAAAAAACTCGAAATCTCTTTTTCTCTTCGGTTCCGCTTATAGAACTCGCAGAATTCTTCCCCGTTAGAAGCAGAGGAAACAGACTGTTAATGCTTTGTTGATTCTAAGCATGTGGTCTGAGGGTTTTCTAAACAAAAAGAGTGTGAATGCTCATTCGCATCTAGGATTCAAGGAAATATTCGAATCTACTGGTAGAGGGTCTATCAAGACTTCACGATTCCCTTCTATTACTAAGGGAGTGTCTAATGACTGGATCTTGAATCAGATTGTAGAGCCTGAATAGGAAATCTGATTCAATTAAGAGTTTTGGAAGGAGGTGCAATATACGACGGACTCGCGAGAATCTCCGAGTGCTCAGGTATCCAACCAATATTAGATTGGATTGATAATTGACTTTTATAGAAAAAGGGGCAAACAGAAAGAATTTCTTTGCGGCAACCCCTAGACAAGCCCCCTCTTTCAGAGCGATAATGGGGAAGGGGGGTACCGGATCAAATGGGGAAATAGAGGTCTGTAATAGATAGAGATTTCTGGTTTTTCGGGATTTCTCCCTTGTCTGTTTTTACTTACTAAGGTCAACAAAACAAAAAAAGAATAGGCCTTATTATTCTTATTCCTACATGTTCCCATTCCCTTCGGGTCTTACTACGTATTTTGCTTGTGTTTAATCTTTCCCGATTCGAAATCATAATCGATTTATTGGATTGGTTTCTCGATAGTGTTCGGTCAGAATCCCTTTTTGACTCTGCGCCATGGATTCCACTATTATTAGGGAGGAATAATGGAAAAATTCCTTCGTATTTATAGAGATAGGGGACATAATTCACATGGATATAGTAAGTCTCGCTTGGGCTGCTTTAATGGTAGTCTTTACATTTTCCCTTTCACTCGTAGTGTGGGGAAGAAGTGGGCTCTAGAAGTACTACTAATTGAGTTGAGGAATCAAACCGTATCAATTGTTTTATAGATCGTTCTGCAACGCGTTTTGAACTATTTAAAATCAAAATCTCTGAATTTCGAATCCCATTGGACTCCAATGGAGTTATCTATGATATGAATCATACTCTTTCTCTCAAAGAGATATTTCAGTGATTCCCGTGTTTGTATTTCGAAAAGAAAGGGATTCCGATGATTGGAAATTTCTTCTAACCTAAAATTCTTCCGAAATTTTCTATTTCAATCAATGGAATGAGCTCTTACTATCTTTATAGATAGATACTGAGAAAGACTAGACTTTTTTTTATTTCTTTCCCTCTTTATTGTTCAAAGAAGAAGACGTTTTGTTAAGTGTATACGCACTTTCTATGAGAAATGATATAGAGATAGTGGTT